TTTACAATTGGTTTATTCTGCAGCAGCAAACGCTAATCATAATATGGGTTTGAACGAAGCCGATTCATTCATTAGTAAAGCCGAAGTCAATAGGAGTGCTATTGTGAAAAAGTTAAGACCTCGGGCTCGGGGACGTAGTTATCCGATAAAAAAACCCACTTGTCATATAACAATTGTATTAAAAGAAAAATCTAAATCATTTTTAGATCGATCAATCTAAGATTTAGATTCATATTAAAAGTATGAATGGAAAGAGAACATAATAGAAAAATATGGGACAAAAAATAAATCCACTTGGTTTCAGACTTGGTACAACCCAAAGTCATCGTTCCTTTTGGTTCGCACAAACAAAAAATTATTCCGTGGGTTTACAGGAAGATGAAAAAATACGGAATTGTATCAAGAACTATGTACAAAAAAATAGGAGAATATCCTCGGGTTTCGAAGGAATCGCACGTATAGGAATTCAAAAAAGAATCGATTTGATCCAGGTCATAATCCATATTGGATTCCCAAATTTATTAATAGAGGGCCAAACACAAGGAATAGAAGAATTACAGATGAATGTACAAAAGGAACTTCATTCTGTAAACCGGAGACTCAACATTGCTATCACAAGAATTGAAAAACCTTATGGACAACCAAATATTCTTGCAGAATATATAGCTTTACAGTTAAAAAATAGAGTTTCGTTTCGAAAGTCAATGAAAAAAGCTATTGAATTAACTGAACAAACAGATACAAAAGGAATTCAAGTACAAATCGCAGGGCGTATCGACGGAAAAGAAATTGCACGTGTCGAATGGATCAGAGAAGGTAGGGTTCCCCTACAAACAATTCGCGCTAAAATTGATCATTGTTCCTATACAATTCGAACTATTTATGGAGTATTAGGCATCAAAATTTGGATATTTGTAAACGAGTTTGGATATTTGTAAACGAGAAATAATAGACCTTCATTTGTCTTGCCATTCTATCTAGTGATAGAACAAAAAATTACAAACTGTTTCATTCTTTTTCTGTTAAATCAAACAAAAATGAACAATTCTAATTCTATAAGGTTGAATAAAAATTCGATTGACCATTTAGTATAATTGCTATGCTTAGTGTGTGACTCGTTAGTTTTTTCTTTAGAGTTTAGGGTTGAGATTCAAAAAAAAAAAAAAAAAATAGACTAACCCCTACTATGAACTTAGTAACCACTTAGTAACCATATAAATTAATAACCAACTTATTGCTTCGTATTGTCAAGATCCCAAGAAACAGTCACTATATGGGTGGATCGATCATATAGTTGTAGCAACTGAAATTTTTTCCATAAAAAAGAAATCTGATTATGGGCTGTGAAGCAAAAATAAAGGGATGTGGATAAATGGAAGGATGATAGAAAGAGAGAACAAAAATATCAATGATATATGATTCCAATATGTATGGTCTATGAATCAACTCATAAAAGGCAGTGTGATAAAGCATTAATACTGATATAATCAATACTGATATAAATATATAAATGAAATATAAATAAATAAAATAATATAAAAAAAAGAAAAAAAAAAATAATAAAGAATAAAGAGCCTCGGGTTAATAAAAACTGAGGAGATTGACTCGGGAACGAATTTTGCCGGAAGCTCCATTGCAGAGTTCAGGCCTAACCATTAATGGAGAAGCTATGGGAACGACGAAACCTGTGACTGCATAGGATTCTATTGAAAACGAATCCTAATAATTCATTGGGTGGGATGGCGGAACGAACCAAGAAAAAATTGATTTATTCTGAGAGGTATCATGAATTGACTGACACTACGAATGAAAGAGTCAATATTCGCCCGCGAAATCTTTATTTATTGGATTACAATTTTTGGCGCGATTCGATAGAGGTAAAAATAAGGATTCATTATATTCTACGTTATATTCTAAAAAAAGAAGCATTTTTTATATTTTCTATATCTAATAATATACACGTCTAGCTGTATATTTTGTATATACATCTTCCTTTGTAACAAATTAAATATGTAACAAATTAAATATCAATAAATGCCATTCATTACTTATAATTACTTATATTATTATTTATTATTATAAATAATTATTATATTTATAATAATTATACATGCGTATCTGTAATATTATTGAATCGTTTCATTCGCGAGGAGCTGGATGAGAAGAAACTCTCATGTCCGGTTCTGCAATAGAGATGGAATTAAGAAACAACCATCAACTATAACCCCAAAAGAACCAGATTTCGTAAACAACATAGAGGAAGAATGAAGGGAATATCTTATCGAGGCAATCATATTTGTTTCGGCGGATACGCTCTTCAGGCGCTTGAACCCGCTTGGATCACAGCTAGACAGATAGAAGCGGGGCGGAGAGCAATGACACGATATGCGCGTCGTGGTGGAAAAATATGGGTACGTATATTTCCCGACAAACCTGTTACAGTAAGACCTACGGAAACACGTATGGGTTCGGGAAAGGGATCCCCCGAATATTGGGTATCTGTTGTTAAACCGGGTCGAATACTTTATGAAATGGGCGGAGTATCAGAAACTATAGCCAGAGCAGCTATTTCAATAGCTGCGTGCAAAATGCCTATACGAACTCAATTTGTTATTTCACGATAGGGATGTAGAACTAAACAAAAGGGATATTGAGGATGAAAAAACAACCGCAGGTTTATTCTGGACGGACAATATTTCTTTTTTTCCTTCATCCTTTGCATTGAAATAACAGATTCAAATAAAAAATATATGATTCAACCTCAGACCCTTTTGAATGTAGCGGATAACAGCGGAGCTCGAGAATTAATGTGTATTCGAATCATAGGAGCTGGTAATCACCGATATGCTCATATTGGTGACGTTATTGTTGCTGTAATCAAAGAAGCAGTGCCAAATATGCCTCTAGAAAGATCAGAAGTCATTAGAGCTGTAATTGTACGTACATGTAAAGAACTCAAACGTGACAACGGTATGATAATACGATATGATGACAATGCAGCGGTCGTCATTGATCAAGAAGGAAATCCAAAAGGAACTCGAGTTTTTGGTGCGATCGCTCGGGAATTGAGACAGTTGAATTTTACTAAAATAGTTTCATTAGCTCCCGAGGTATTATAAATACTAGTAGATGACACTATGATATAGTAGGCTATCTGAAATAGATCAAATTAATAGATTGTGTCTCACGCATATACTTTTTAAAATTTAATAATTCAAAAAAAAAAAAAAGAAAAAAGGAAAGATGTTGATTATATCAAAATTAGGAGGCACAAAAAATTATAGTTCGTTATGGGTAGGGACACTATTGCCGATATAATAACTTCTATAAGAAATGCTGACATGAATAAAAAAGGAACGGTTCGAATAACATCTACTAATACCACCGAAAACATTGTTAAAATACTTCTACGAGAAGGTTTTATTGAAAATGTTCGGAAACATCAGGAAAATAACAAATATTTCTTGGTTTCAACCCTGCGACATAGAAAGACTAGGAAAGGAATATATAGAACCGTTTTAAAGTGTATCAGCCGACCCGGTTTACGAATTTATTCCAACTATCAACGAATTCCTAAGATTTTAGGTGGAATGGGAATTGTAATTCTTTCTACTTCTCAAGGTATAATGACAGATCGAGAAGCTCGACTAGAAAGAATTGGAGGAGAAATTTTGTGTTATATATGGTGATCCTCCTCCTCTGGTATCCTAATTTTATCTCTAACTTCCCATTTGTGAAATAGAGAGGAAAAGTGAGTTATATACCTCTTCCTTCATTAGTTGATACTTCAAGGGGGTTACCTGGAATGAAAGAACAAAAATTGATTCATGAAGGTTTAATTACTGAATCACTTCCCAACGGTATGTTCCGGGTCCGTTTAGATAATGAAGATCTAATTCTAGGTTATGCTTCAGGGAGGATCCGGCGCAGTTTTATACGGATACTACCAGGAGATAGAGTAAAAATTGAAGTAAGTCGTTATGATTCAACCAGAGGACGTATAATTTATAGACTTCGCAACAAAGATTCAAACGATTAGGTGATTTTTTAAACATTCCTTTCATGGGGACACAATTCGAAGTTAAAAAAAAAAATATTCAAAAAACTTATTTTCTTCAAAAGAGTAGATTCAGAATTAAGGTAAGGAATAAGAAATATGAAAATAAGGACTTCTGTTCGTAAAATTTGTGAAAAATGTCGACTGATCCGTAGGCGCGGACGAATTATAGTGATTTGTTCCAATCCGAGACATAAACAGAGACAAGGGTAATCTTTCTAAAAAAGAACTTTCTTTTCTAAAGGGGAATACCCATGTAAGAATAAAAGATCTGTTTTAACATGAAATGGATATCTCCGTATCTTTTCTTTCTGTATATTTCTGACTCATATTTATGAGACGATAAAATATGACAAAAGCTATACCAAGAATTGGTTCACGTAGGAATGGACGTATTGGTTCACGTAAGAATGGACGTAGAATACCAAAAGGAGTTATTCATGTTCAAGCGAGTTTCAACAATACCATTGTAACTGTTACAGATGTACGAGGTCGGGTGGTTTCTTGGGCCTCCGCGGGTACTTCTGGATTCAAAGGCACAAGAAGAGGTACACCCTATGCTGCTCAAGCCGCAGCGGTAAATGCTATTCGTACAGTAGTGGATCAGGGTATGCAACGGGCAGAAGTTATGATAAAGGGCCCTGGTCTCGGAAGAGATGCAGCATTACGAGCCATTCGTAGAAGTGGTATACTATTAAGTTTAGTACGTGATGTAACACCTATGCCACATAATGGGTGTCGACCTCCTAAAAAAAGACGTGTGTAGAAATAAGAATTAAACAGATTTCAAGAGAAATAAATAATTCAATGATCTGATCAAATATTATAATAATACTTATTATAGTATGGTTCGAGAGGAAGTAGTAGGATCCACTCGAACACTACGGTGGAAATGTGTTGAATCAAGAGTAGACAGTAAGCGTCTTTATTATGGTCGTTTCAT